CGAAAGCTATGAACTTAGAAATGGAGAACAAATTAAAGAAATGACCTTAAATCTTTGTGTACTGACTCCTAATCGAAGTGTTTGGAATTCAGAAGTAAACGGAATCATTTTACCTACTAATAATGGCCAAATTGGCGTATTACCAAATCATGCTCCTACTGCCACAGCAGTAGATATAGGGATTTTAAGAATACGCCTTAACGACCAATGGTTAACAATGGCTCTGATGGGGGGTTTTGCTCGAATAGGCAATAATGAAATCACTATTTTAGTAAATGAGGCTGAGAGGGGTAGTGACATTGATCCGCAAGAAGCTCAGGAAACTCTTGAAATTGCAGAAGCTAACTTGAGAAAGGCGGAAGGAAAGCGACAAGTAATTGAAGCAAATCTAGCTCTCAGACGAGCTAGGACACGAGTAGAAGCTAGCAATACCATCTCGTAACCAGTCTAAAAAATCAAAAGAAATTTTGTTTATACAACAGAATCTATATATAGAAGATATTAGACATATCTTCGTTGTATTTTATTTGATTCAATCAACAAAATACAAATAAAAATAGGATTAAGATTCTGATACACCGAAAAAAAAAAGAATCATAGAACAATTTTTAATTAAGATAATAATTTTCAAAATCTTAATAATCGGAGGGTAAGTAGAAAAACTTATTAGATACCGGAGTGGGGGGTATCTAATAAGTTTTACCTACTATTGGATTTGAACCAATGACTCTCGCCGTATGAAAGCAATACTCTAACCGCTGAGTTAAGTAGGTCTTTTATCATTACAAGGAGGGCTAAATAGAATCATCCCATAAATTGATTATAAATCAAATATTGCTTATAAGCAATATCAATCAAACAGATGGAATGGAAGAGCGGGGAATATTTATCTTGACAACAAAATTTCTATATGCTAAAATATGAAGCATAAGCACAAGGGCTATAGCTCAGTTAGGTAGAGCACCTCGTTTACACGTGCGCCAATGTTTTTCAGGGGAGTCCGTCATGCAATCAAAAAAATCGTATCTTTTTGATAAATCGATGTCTTACTCTATGATTTTGAGAAAACAAAACAAGAGAACAATAGCCTGACAATTAGTTCTAGTTCGGTCCGATTCAAGTGTCCATTTAGTTACCAAATAGAACCCACTATTGATTTTAAATCTTGATAGGGTAAATACCCCAGCCTATTCAATGCTAGGCATAATGAGTATAAGGGCCTCAAAAATCTCTTTTCGTCCTATGAACTTTAAGGTGTATGAAGTTTCATATTGTATTTTTTAAGCAGAACGACAGAGACTCAATTTAATTTTTAAATTGATCTAGGCCAAAGGCAAACCTACGTCAAGATAACTCTTTTTTGAAACACTTTGGTAGTGCTTTTGAATCAACGTTCAAATAAAAAATGAATCGGAGCACATGGAACCATTTTCTTTCTATCAAGAAAAATATGGTGGACTAGCTGATAGTTATATCAGTTAATGAAAGAGCCCAATGCAAAAAAAAAATGCATGTTGGGTCTTTGAAAAAGTTCAAATCATTTTTAGAATAATAAGTTTGAACTGTTTTACCGAGAAGGTCTACGGTTCGAGTCCGTATAGCCCTACTAAATTTATATGTCATTCAAATGAATTTGAATAATTGAATTCCAACCTAACCAACCAACTACAATTGAATAAGTGAATCTAGGAATACCTTACTTCATTTACTATGATTTTTTTTCTAGAATTGGATTTGTAGACAAACCTCGGTTTGAAAAAGATCTTTGGTAAATTTGATTGGAAACATTGTCAAAAAACTTTTTGTCTTACCTATCAAAGCGCAAAACAAGTAATCTTTTCTTTCCTTCTCCAATCAATAGAAACTCCTTCCCTTCGCCCGAATTAAATTTAAATCTACCAACATAATTTCATAATTCAAATCAAAATTCTTATCTCTTACACGCGAATTCTCTATTCTAATAAAAAAAATGAGAATTCAATTTGGAATTTTTTTCTTTGTGGTGAAAGTGAGAAAGTTTTCTTTGTATATGTATAAAAAAAGAACAATAATATATTTCTATATAATTTAAAGTGGAATAGAAAACAAAAGAAAAAAAATAGTTCAGTCAATCACTCTTGAAACGAAACCAATCCCGCAGGAAACAAACGAAACTCGGTTAGGTGGTTTACTCAAAATGAATTGTTGTTTTGACTCAAAAGTTATTCATAACTTGACAATTCCAATTCGAATCCACTAATTCGGCATATTTTATACATTCATAAGGAGTCCGTCTATGTTTTTACTTTATGAATATGAGATTTTCTGGGCATTTTTAATAATATCAAGTATTATTCCTATTTTAGCATTTCTATTTTCAGGAATTTTAGCTCCGAGTAGCAAAGGACCCGAGAAACTTTCTAGTTATGAATCTGGTATAGAACCTATGGGGGATGCTTGGTTACAATTTCGAATCCGTTATTATATGTTTGCTCTAGTTTTTGTTGTTTTTGATGTTGAA